TTCATAGTTTTGAATCATATCTAACTGATTCCTTGGTTCGGACCGAAGAAGTAATGTCACTCGATTATTATCAAACTGACTGCAATCTTTTTCTGTCCGTGAGGATCCCAACAGAGCGCCTTCTAGTTCTAATAGGCCATGAACTAGATCAGAATCATTCTCAGCGAATCTATAAGAAGCGATCCAATTATTTTCATCAGGTCCGGGTGAAGACCAAAGATCTTGAGCGACCAATCCGGCAGAACAATTCAAAAGATAAAGAAGTATCGTTAATTTCTTCATGCTCGTTCCAAGTTCGAAGTACCATTTGTACAAATAAGAATCCCCTTCTTTACATGATTTCTTCTTCATATAGATAGATATAGGATCTACGGGGCAATTACTTAGAAGTACATTTTGTGCAACAGCCCTTCCTATCTGATAGAAAAGGATCCCATGATCCTGAACCGATATTACCTGGGATCGCAAATCCCAAGTTTGTCTATGAAGAGCTGATCTAATTGTATTAGTTTCTATAATTGATTTCTTCTGTGTAATACTAATGGATAGGGCCTCATTGATAAGTGCTGCAAGATCTCGTGCATTGGAACCCATGGTTATGGACCCGAATCCGTTAGTATGGAACATTTTCTTTTCCAAGTGAAACCCTTTAGTATATGAAAGAATGAAAAAGTGCTTTCGTTGTTGTTGAATAAGAAGCCTTCGTATCTTAATGCATGTATTTAATTTATTCGGAGCTATTAGAGCGGGATCCACTTTTTGGGGAATATGAGTCGAACCAATAACAAGAATATTTCTAGTAGAATATCTTTCACAATCTCTGGAGAGATAGTTCTGTAATAGACCGAAGGATCTGTAATTCACATACAGATCATGAATGTTTGGAATCCATATTATGCAAGGAGACATTGCTCTTGCTAATGCGAATCGAAAGGTGATATCGATATAAAATCCGTATATACTCGGCGGCATATCCATAGTTAGCACATTCGTCATATCTAGCAGCTCCGTATCAAGATCAAGGTCATCATCAATATCGTCACTATCATCAATATCGATATCGTCACGATAATCACTATCGTCACTATCACTATCATCAATAAAAAAACCTTCAGGCTTGTAATACGAATACGGAAAGTTGTTCGGAAATATCGTAATGAAAGGAACATGGGAGTTTGTCGCTAGGTATTTGACCAAATAGGATCGTCCAGTTCCTATAGAACCTATCACTAAAATACCCCTAGAAGGGGATAGGGCTAAACGGAGCGAGAAGGGTTTTCCATGAGATGGGAAATGAAAACTATTAGCCCCACACGGGGTTTGTGAATAAGTGATTGTCTGATAATGAGCAAGGAATATCCGTCTTTCTGCTAAACAGGATCTATTGAACTCATAATTCATTAGATACTTTTTATGAATGTCAACTAAGTATCGTAAGTAAATTGATCCCGGTTGTTCAATCATTTGATAACCAGAGTCATTCTTTGATAAATGATCACTATGAGTCAGACTCAATAGAATTTGATCAATCCTTTTTTCTTTTTCGGTCGTTAAGGTGGAGAACTGAACCAAGAATTCTCTTTCTTCATCATCAACCAAATCACTGTTCGCGACCCAGGATTCTATTTTCTCATCAATCCAATCACCGTTCACCCCTTTTCTTTTTCTTATCAATGAATAGATCTCTTTACTTGTACGACTTAGATGTCTCGTATTTCTCGAAAAAGCGATTCGATTGATGGGATTTTGTATGATACTTCTGAGATCGATGAGATTGATATTCAAATATTTCTTCTTAGAACGTATTGATTTGACCCCATAAGCGGAACCACCAACCAATAGCATGTTGCCACCAGAAGCAGAAACCCGTATTTCTTCCAGAAAATCTCCTAATTGTTCCAGAGCAACTAGAAAGAGATTCTTTAACCAGAAAGAATTCAGTTCAGATTCAGATGTAGGATACCTATCCAAAAGTTTTCGCAACTCAATCATGTATGATGGAATCATCAAAGATTTGATCTTTTCTAACTCTGTCTGTAACTCACTAGAGGCTCGGGAAACAAAGAGAAGATGTATGCGAACGAGATATCCAGCAACAAGAAGAAGGAAAAGGATTGAATAGAGGAACTCCCGAGCATTTGTTAATCTCAGATGTGTCCATATCAATGGAACGGGTGACTCATTATTTCGATGAATCGTTTCTTCGGACAGAAGGAGATTCTGTAAACACTTACTCGAAATCTCACTTATCAGACTCGAAATCTTACTTTTCAGAGTCAGAGTCCATTGTGGAAGAATCTTCTGAGGAATTGGCCATGATATATCTGATACATGCATAATATCTCTCAAAACGGATACAAATTTGTGCCTGCTACTTAGTATCCTTAGTATCGGCAATGGTTCTGAAAAAATCTCTAAAAGGGTGGTGAAATTTAGATATTTCCACCCTGTCGAAGTAAGGAACCATGGCATATATGTTTGGAAGAGATTCCATTTTGAGAGATTGAAAAGAGCACTATCTCGTCGAAAGGTTCTATACATCTGCCCTTTCTCAACGCATTTCTTTAGAGAAAGACTCCGTTTTTTTTTCCTCTTTCCAGATGGGAAATCCTTCTCAGAACATGGAGTGTGAATCAAATCCATGTTTGAATTGAAACTGAGATACTCATGCAAGTTCTTCCCTTCTGAATCAGATAGATTCATATCTGAAAGAGGCTGACAATAAGTTCTTTCAAAATGAACTATTTGTTCCTCTGTTAGAGGTGTTGTAGAAATGTCTGCGATCGAGTAAATAGCTCTACGAACGAATGGCTCGGATCGAATTGGAAAATGGAAAAATTTGTACAAGTTATACCTTTCGTCACCACTTTGTGTAAAATCGTTAGGTATAAATATGTCAGATACCTGTGACTCGATTGGCAAAATAGTCTCTCTCTCCCCAAAAATATGTTTTTTTTTACCGACGCACGAAGAAAATATTTTGTTGCGAATGAACAAGATAGTGAGGAATTGTTCATATGTAGGATCATAATTATTGATACGGGTCTTTTCCACATAAAAAGGGAATCTTTTGTTACAATAGAACCAGAAGCGATTTGGATCATTCAAGAATCGAAGTGGATTTGCTTTATAAAAAGAAGATATCAATGAACTTCTATGAAATGGTTTCACGGGATTCAGCCAATTGTCTCGATCATGGAATATCATTGATAAATAGGAATCCGTGTTATCAAAGGATTTCCTGCGATTATTTCTAGTATGGAATGAGTCAATCACCCACTTTGGTATCTTTTTGAAGCAAAATGGTAATCTTGTTCCTCCATTGATCAAGGATTTCGGTCTTTTGGAAGTATCATGATCATCCAATAAGAAGGGTTTCAATTTATTCAAATGAACGATTTGAACACCTATTGATTCTAACAACTGATTGCGGAGTTGATCATTCGGACCTTTCAATTCATAGATGTGGATCTCGGACCTATGAATGGGGGTATTCCCGATACTCACAAAGAAAAGGGGAAGTGACTTGGACAAAAAGAGAAGTGACTTGGACAAAAAGAAACGAAGTGACTTGGACAAAAAGAAACGAAGTGACTTAGACAAATCTTGTTTGTCTATAACCTCGGACCAATCAATCGAATATTGATTAATACGTAACCGATCGAACACTACTTGAAAATGGTTCTTCTGTTCAGAAAGGAAATGTTCCAAATGTTCCTGGAAATTCTTGCTCCCATTGGACCATTTGTATCTATATACATCAGGATCCCGATTCATGGATCTCCCGGTTCGAGAAATAAGAGGATCAAACCATTTCTTCTGACTCTTTTTCAAATTCGATAAATGTTGGTTGATCGTATATTTCATTATAGTTATATGATTCAGAGTATCATTTCCTATTTGATCCCTTTGAATTCCATATTCGAAGTTGTGATCGGATCTATTCATTAAAAAGAATCGATTAGATACATTTCTTATGTACCCATAGATTTGAATCAGATTTCGGATCAATCTATATTGATTGACTGCCTCCATTATGTTGTTGCTAGCAAATACCGCTGTTTTTCGTTTTGGATCTTCCAAATCATTCCCGCAGTAGATCCGGGCCGATTTTTTTCTGATCCTTCGATAAAAAGATTCATTCTCTTCATAAAAAAGAGGAGGTAGAACCAATAAAGATTTCTTTTTCGATTCATCTCTGGAGTTGAATACCTGATTCAAGAATTTTTTTTGATCCAACCCGTAGGAATCAATAGAAAAGGCAAATCTCCTATGATACACCAGATCCGGCTCGGTTATTGATAGAGTGAATAGATCTGCCATTTCTTGAAATCTCTCTTCTGATTCAAAATCGTGGTGTAACGTGTATCCCCTTTTGTTCCGGTCATGGAATAGATGAAATAAATCAAAAAATGGATTTTTGTTCAAGAATGAAATAGGATGAATTGAGACGGTATTTTGTAAATACGTAATTATCTTGAATATATCAACCATTTCCTTATTTTCCGCTCGCCTGGAAGGGACAAAAGAAACATCTTGTTTTTTCTTCAAAAATTTCTGATCTCTGGTGGACCTCTCAATAGGATTCGAACCCAGATGAAGTTCTGACCATCTGTCAGAGAAAAAAGAACGAATTGATCTTGTAGGATTCCCAAGAAATTCTTCGATTTCTTCCGGAAGCAGATGATTATTCATCTGCTTCTCACGTTCCGTGAATAGCCGGGACATTGAGGAAGATCCAAAAAGGCATTTCGGGAATTGATCTGATTCTATCTCTGTTCGTTCCGTTTGAAGAAAGGAAGGATCCCAAAGAATCGATCTTTCTTTTAGTTGCTGAATCTCTGTTTGATCGATCAATGTGGGATATTCTGAATCCTCATTTCTAATGGAATCGAAATGATCTATGGATTGATCAGAAGATCCTTTCAATTGGCTAGAATCCCTTACTTGAACGAAAATAGATCTTGATCTTGTGGAATCATATTGAATATTTGACAATA